AATTTTTTTTCATTTTCCTATTTAATAACTCATAATCAGATCTTGATAAATAAACATTTGCTGCTTGACAATTTCAAACAGACTTTCCAAATACTTAAATATTATTTAATGGATGAAAACGGGAGAATTTATAATCCCGATCCATGCAGTAACATGATTTTGAATCCATTCAATTGGAATTGGTATTTTCTCCATCACGATTATTGTGAAGAAACATCGACAATAATAAGCCTTGGACAGTTTTTTTGTGAAAATGTATGCATATCGAAATATGGGTCCTATCTAAAGTCGGGGCAGGTTCTAATTGTTCATGTTGACTCTTTAGTAATAAGATCTGCAAAGCCCTATTTGGCTACTCCAGGAGCAACCGTTCATGGCCATTATGGGGAAATCCTTTACGAAGGAAATACATTAGTTACATTTATATATGAAAAATCGAGATCTGGTGATATAACGCAAGGTCTTCCAAAAGTAGAACAGGTGTTAGAGGTTCGTTCGATTGATTCAATATCAATGAACTTAGAAGAACGGGTTGAGGGTTGGGGGGGACGTATAACAAGAATTCTTGGGATTCCTTGGGGATTCCTGATTGGCGCTGAGCTAACCATAGCGCAAAGTCGTATATCTTTGGTTAATAAGATTCAAAAGGTTTATCGATCCCAGGGAGTGCAGATACATAATAGGCATATAGAAATTATTGTACGTCAAATAACATCAAAAGTGTTGGTTTCAGAAGATGGAATGTCGAATGTTTTTTTACCTGGCGAATTCATTGGATTGTTGCGGGCGGAACGAACGGGGCGCGCTTTGGAAGAAGCGATCTGTTACCGAGCCGCCTTATTGGGAATAACGAGGGCGTCTCTGAATACTCAAAGTTTCATATCTGAAGCGAGTTTTCAAGAAACTGCTCGGGTTTTAGCAAAAGCCGCTCTACGAGGTCGTATTGATTGGTTGAAAGGCTTGAAAGAGAATGTTGTTCTGGGGGGTATGGTACCTGTTGGTACCGGATTCAAAGGATTCGTGCACCGTTTAAGTCAACACAGCAACATTTCTTTGGAGATCGAAAAGAAGAATCTATTCGAGGGGGGCTTGGGAGATATTTTGTTCCACCACAAAGAATTATTTGATTCTTGCCCCCCCCCAAATTTTCACGATACATCAGAACAATCATTTACAAAACAATAATTTACGGGATTTACGGATTCCTAAGAGCAGATTCATTCTTTGAATTTCACTTTAACTAGCAGGCCCATTCGTTTGTTAAAAAAAAAAAAAGAACGAATAGAAAGGAATTCATGGCTTGGACCGTGTATCATCATTCAATCTCCGGTAGAAAGGTTCCATCGGAACAATTTTTTATTTCAGGGTACCTCGTCTTAAAAAAAGAGGAAGTGGGGGGAGAAATGACAAGAAGGTATTGGAACATCCATTTGGAAGAGATGATGGAAGCAGGAGTTCATTTTGGTCATGGTACTAGGAAGTGGAATCCTAGAATGGCACCTTACATCTCTGCAAAGCGTAAAGGTATTCATATTACAAATCTTACTCGAACTGCTCGTTTTTTATTAGAAGCTTGTGATTTAGTTTTTGATGCCGCAAGTCGGGGAAAACAATTCTTAATCGTTGGTACAAAAAATAAAGCGGCCGCTTTAGTAGCATCGGCCGCAATAAGGGCTCGATGTCATTATGTTAATAAAAAATGGCTTGGTGGTATGTCAACGAATTGGTCCACTACGGAAACAATACTTCATAAGTTTAGGGACTTGAGAGTGGAACAAAAGACGGGAAGACTCAACCGTCTTCCGAAAAGAGATGCAGCAATGTTGAAGAGACAATTATCTCATTTGCAAACATACCTGGGCGGCATCAAATATATGACGGGGTTGCCTGATATTGTAATCATCGTTGATCAGCAAAAAGACTATACGGCTCTTCGAGAATGTGTCACTTTGGGAATTCCAACAATTTGTTTAATCGATACAAATTGTGACCCAGATCTTGCAGATATTTCGATTCCAGCCAATGATGACGCTATAGCTTCAATTCGATTAATTCTCAACAAATTAGTATCCGCAATTTATGAGGGTCATTCTAGCTATATAAGAAATCGTTGATCAATAATAAGATAAGTCAATTACTTCGCGAATTCGATGGATTTATGGAACCGGTTACTATATCCTGAATATCAAATATCAAAAAAGAGATCAAAATGACTGGGCATCCGAAATAGACAATTCCATTAATTTAAAGTAGGCGAATCGATAAAGAGATGGTTGAATCAAAATAATTCCTTTTTAAGTTCTATTTCTGTCAGAGGGCAATATGAATGTTCTACCGTGTTCCATCAACACACTAAAAGGGTTATACGATATATCCGGTGTAGAAGTAGGCCAACATTTCTATTGGCAAATAGGGGGTTTCCAAGTACATGCCCAAGTACTTATTACTTCTTGGTTCGTAATTGCTATCTTATTAGGTTCCGCTACTCTCGCTGTTCGGAATCCACAAACCATTCCGGCCGACGGTCAGAATTTTTTCGAATATGTCCTTGAATTCATTCGAGACTTGAGCAAAACCCAAATTGGAGAGGGGTATGGTCCTTGGGTTCCTTTTATTGGAACGATGTTCTTATTTATTTTTGTTTCCAACTGGTCGGGGGCTCTTTTACCTTGGAAAATCATACAGTTACCTCATGGGGAGTTAGCCGCACCCACGAATGATATAAATACTACTGTTGCTTTAGCTTTACCCACGTCAGTAGCCTACTTCTATGCGGGTCTTACAAAAAAGGGGTTGGGTTATTTCGGTAAATATATTCAACCAACTCCAATACTTTTACCAATTAACATCCTAGAAGATTTCACAAAACCCTTATCACTTAGTTTTCGACTTTTTGGTAATATATTGGCGGATGAATTAGTAGTTGTTGTTCTTGTTTCTTTAGTACCTTCAGTAGTTCCTATACCTGTCATGTTCCTTGGATTATTTACAAGTGGTATTCAAGCCCTAATTTTCGCAACTTTAGCCGCGGCTTATATAGGGGAATCCATGGAGGGTCATCATTGACTATCTTTCAAAAAGGGGCGGTTAAGATAAGCCATTTTGTAACAGATAGAGATACAATAAATATAGGGTATGGATGATTTAGAGTAGTCGTAAAAAAGATTACGATATTATGGAATTCGATTGGCAAAAAGCAACAAGATCTAAAAAAGAGTTTTCCTACTATTTATGTTTGACCCACCTGGGTCATACCCCCTCAAATATTGGATTTCATTCAATTCAAGGATTGATCAAAATTCGAATGAATTGCATGCAATTGGATCTCAAATATTGTATTGATATGTAACTAACGAATTCGTCCGTTTGTATTCATGCTTGTATTAATGCGGTATAATAATAAAAGGAAACCCCTAATTTACAAACTAGACTCATAAAAAGGGGTGGGACCGAACTGGGTATATGGAATTTAATGCCTAGAAGGCAATTCTTCTGTATTTTCAAAGAATTCTTCTAGAATCGGGTTGAATATACGATGTGAATTTTTTGTTTACGTTATGGAAGAAAGCCATGTATATGTGATATTTACTAGTTATATATGAACTATTCATATATCTTATATCTTATTGACTTTCCTAACCCACCATGAGTTTAGATAGGAATTACAATAACAACCGAAGTCCTTCTGTTTCGTCGGGGTCGAATGAATAAACAGATGAAATCAAGCATAAGCATATAGAAGATAAAGAGTGCAGAATTGAAAGAATGGTTCGGAACAAATAAATGAAATGGAAGAACTAGGTCCTTATGGATTGATAAAGACTCCATGGATAGGAACGAAAAACGCGCGATCTAAGCAGTTCTGCTCATTCACTAATCTCATTACTTTAATTTAGAGTTCCGAGTTAGTTCGGCTGGATGGATCTTAGGAATAATAAGTCATAATTCATTGATTGCTTGTATCATTAACCATTTCTTTATTTTTATACGAGGAGCTTACCATGAATCCACTGATTTCTGCCGCTTCCGTTATTGCTGCTGGATTGGCTGTAGGGCTGGCTTCTATTGGACCTGGAGTTGGTCAAGGTACTGCTGCGGGCCAAGCCGTAGAAGGTATCGCGAGACAGCCAGAAGCAGAGGGTAAAATACGAGGTACTTTATTGCTTAGTCTGGCTTTTATGGAAGCTTTAACAATTTATGGCCTGGTCGTGGCATTAGCGCTTTTATTTGCAAATCCTTTTGTTTAATCCTATAAACGTGAAAGTCTTTATTTTGTCTTTCTTATTTTATTACATTACCCTGGATTTGTTGCTTGATTTTTCGAATTATTTCAAGATTTCACTCCTACAATAACTTTACCTTATTCGTTGAGAGAATACCCCGTGGGAAGGACTGATTTGAGAATCCGGAATTAGCGGATCCACTCGCTTTCTTCCTCCCCGTTCTCAGTCCAATCCAACGCAACCCCCTTTTTAGTAAGCTAAGCGTTTCAACAAACGAGGTATTTCACAATTGATATGAGACCTGGGACCTAATTCGAAATAAGTCTTTTTTTTTGGGGGGGGGGGGGAAACAAAAAATAAAATAGAAATAATAATGTAAGAAATTCAAAAAATGAATAGAATAAAAAAAAAAGTCAATCAAAAGGAACTCTGTTCAATTTAGTCCTATTTATAAGAGGAGATCATATGAAAAATGTAACCGATTCTTTCGTTTCCTTGGGTCACTGGCCATCCGCCGGGAGTTTCGGATTTAATACCGATATTTTAGCAACAAATCCAATAAATCTAAGTGTAGTCCTTGGTGTATTGATTTTTTTTGGAAAGGGAGTGTGTGCGAGTTGTTTATTTCAAGAATAAGCTGGATCTAACCAGCTGCACTTTATTCTTTATAACTAGGAAAAAAGGGTGCACGATCCCGCGAATTACTTCTGAATAGATTAAGAAATCATATGTACGAACCATAGCATTTCGTGATTCATTGGTAAATAAACTTTGATT